TTTTTGGATGGAGTGAGTAATAGCTCTGGTTGCTCACTGTTCAAGAATTCTTGTTTAGGCAGTTCATACCATCCATACATAGTATTTTGATCTAAGATTTCAATTCTTCCATGTTTCAACAGTAACATATTGTTCCATGTCTAAAAGATGGAAGAAAGAGGTGTTTCCACGACTCTACCCCCCAGTCAATTTTGTTCCACTTAATCTCTATTTCATGGCCACATATCTTTCAGGCTAAGGAATGGGAAACCTTTACCCTATTCCATGAATCCAATTTGCATTTCATCCGGGAAAAGCCATCTTTTTCTCAACAATGCCTTTGTCATTTGATCCAATAACGTTCCGTTAGATAGGAACAGATTGGATAAATACTGATAACTCTCGGATAGAGTATTAGAACGGAAAAATCCATTAGATAACGAACTTTTGGTTCTAAGCCATCTCTGGCGATGAATCAACAATTCGAAGTGCTTTTCTTGCGTATTCTTGATAAACCAGCGTTTAGATATAGATGTAGGAGGATCTGTTTGGGAAGTAAGAAGGCCCTTTGACATCTCTTCATCTGCAAAGAATTCTCGATGTGAAAACAAAGAGACAAAGGGCTGATCTTTAAATAGGAAAAAGAGTGGATCCGCAGGGTCCCAAATGAATTGGCTTATTCGAAAAAAGCCTTGTTCTTTGGAAGATCTATCTCGTATCTGGTACTGCATGGCTCCACTCTGCAAGAACTCCGAATCATTCTCTTGAAGCTCATCCTCTTCATCATAAAGGATCCACTTGCCCCGAAATGACCTGGCCCAATAAGGGAATCCCAATTCATTGGGCCTTTCGATACAATCAAATAGAAAGCCCCAAGGGCGCCATATTCTAGGAGCCCAAACTATGTGATTGAATAAATCCTCCTCTATCTCTTGTGGGTCGAGGACTCCTTCCCCTTCTTCAAACTCCGATTCGTATTTTTCATAGAGAAATTTCTGATCAAGGATAGAACAAGATCCATTTTGCATCATATCTAAGGGACTCCTTGGTTCGGTCCGAAGAAGCAATGTCACCCGATCATTATCAAACTGACTGCAATCTTTTTCTGTCCGGGAGGATCCCACCAGAGCGCCTTCTATTTCTAATAGGCCATGAACTAGATCAGAATCATTCTCAACAAGTCCATAATAAGTGATCCCATTTTTTTCATCGGGTCCGGGTAGAGACCAAAGGTCTTGAGCAACCGATCCGGCAGAACAACTCAAAAGATAAAGAAGTATCGTTAATTTCTTCATGCTCGTTCCAAGTTCGAAGTACCATTTATACAAATAAGAATCCCCTTCGTTACATGATTTCTTCTTCATATAGATAGATATAGGATCTATGGGGCAATTGCTTAGAAATCCATTTTGTGCAACAGCCCTTCCTATCTGATAGAAAAGGATCCCATGATCCTGAACTGATCTTACCTGGGATCGCAAATCCCAAGTTTGTCTATGAAGAGCAGATCGAATTATATTAGTGTCTATAATGGATTTTTTCTGTGTAATACTAATCGAGAGGGTTTCATTGGTAAGTGCTACAAGATCTCGTACATTGGAACCCACGGTTATGGACCCGAATCCATTAGTATGGAACATTTTCTTTTCCAAGCGAAATCCCCTACTATATGAAAGAGTGAAAAAGTGCTTTCGTTGTTGTGGAATAATAAGCCTTCGTATCTTAATGCATGTATTTAATTTATTCGGAGCTATTAGAGCGGGATCCACTTTTTTGGGAATATGAGTCGAAGCAATAACAAGAATATTTCTAGTGGAACATCTTTCACAATCCCTGGAGAGATAGTTCACTAATAGACCGAGGGATAAGTAATTCGACTCATTCACATCCAGATCATGAATGTTTGGAATCCATATTATGCAAGGAGACATTGCTTTTGCTAATTCGAATTGAAGGGTGATATAAAATCGGCCTATTTCCGGCATCATATCCATAGTTAGTGCATTCATCCTAGTTAGAAGCTCCAGCTCCGTATCAAGGTCACGGTCGATATCGTCACTCACATCAATATCGTCACTAGCATCAATATCGTCACTAGCATCAATATCGTCACTAGCATCAATATCGTCACTAGTATCAATATCCTCACTATCATCAATAAGAAAACCCTTAGGCCTGTTATCCAGGAACTTGTTCAGAAATACTGTAATGAAAGGAACATAGGAGTTTGTCGATAGGTATTTGACCAAATAGGATCGTCCAGTTCCTATAGAACCTATCGCTAAAATACCCCTAGAGGGGGGTAGGGCTAAGCGGAGCGAAAAGGGTTTTCCATGAGATGGGAAATGAAAACTATTCGCCCCACACGAGGTTTGTGAATAAGTGATTGTCTGATAATGAGCAAGGAATATCCGTCTTTCTGCTAAACAGGGCGTATTGAATTTATAATTCATTAGATACTTTTTATGAATGTCAACTAAGTATCGTAAGTAAATTGCTCCCGGCTCTTCAATCATTTGAA